ATATATGGTCAATTATAAATTGGGAGATTTTGTACCCACTAGAATTTTTAATAAACCAAACTCTAAAAGCAAAAGTGATACTAAAGCTGTTAAAAGCAAAAGTGATACTAAAGCTGTTAACAGAAAAAGTGATACTAAAGCTGTTAAAAAAAAAAGTGATCCTAAATCTCTTCGTTAATAAAGTGATACTAAATATGTTAAAAGAAAAAGTGATACTAAATATGTTAAAAGAAAAAGTGATCCTAAATCTCTTCGTTAATAAAATGAATATAGATAATTATCGGTCATTAGTGAGAGGGGGAGGTACGCCATGATAAAAAAAACAAAGAAGAAGCAATATACAGAAGTATCGGCTTTAGGTAAACATATTCCTATGTCTACTCACAAAGCGAGAAGAGTGATTGATCAGATTCGTGGACGTTCCTACGAAGAAACACTGATGATACTAGCCCTCATGCCTTATCGAGCATGTTATCCAATTTTAAAATTAATTTATTCCGCAGCAGCAAACGGTATTCACAATATGAATTTCGACGAAACAAGTTTAATCATTAGTAAAGCCGAAGTCAATGAGGGGACTACTGCGAAAAAATTCAAACCTCGAGCTAAGGGACAGAGTTATCCGATAAAAAGATCCACTTGTCATATCACTATCGTATTGAGGGATATATCATTAAACGAAAAATATGAAGAATATATCAGAAAACCTATGTATAGTAGGGAGGTATTATGGGACAAAAAATAAATCCATTAGGTTTCCGACTTGGTACAACCCAAACCCATCACTCTATTTGGTTTGAAGAACGAAAAGATTATTCTGAAGGCCTACAAGAAGATCACAAAATACGAGAACACATTAAAAATTATATAGAAAAGAAGAGAATCTCCTCCGTTACGGATGTAATTTCACGAATACAGATTGACAAAAGAATCGATGTGGTTAAAGTCATAATCTATATGGGATTCTCAAACTTATTAACAGAGGATGAACCGCCCAAAACCAAAATCAAAGAATTACAGGTAAGTTTAAAAAAAGCCATTCACTTCATTCACAACCGAAAACTGAATATTGCTGTTAGAAAAATGAAAAACCCTTACGGAGACCCTACTATTCTTGGAGAATTTATAGCCGACCAATTAAAGAAGAGAGTTTCATTTCGCAAAGCAATGAAAAAGGCTGTTCAATTAGTCGAAAAAGCATATAAAAAGGGAATTCAAGTACAAATTTCCGGATGTATTGGCGGAAAAGCACAAGAAATGGCACGCGTCGAATGGCTTAGAAAGGGTCGAGTCCCTCTCCAAACCGTTACCGCTAAAATCGATTTTGGTTCCACTCAAGTTCTAACTATCCATGGGGTATTGGGTATAAAAGTTTGGATCTTTTGAGACGGGAAATCCTACTATCCAATGCTAGAACAAAAAATGAAAAATTCTTTCGTTCGTTTTTTGTTCAACCAAAAAAAGGAACAATTCTAGAGGGTTGCATAAGAATTCGAAAAAGGATAGAATATAATTGATATGTTGAGTCCAAAAAAAACAAAATTCCGTAAACAACATAGAGGAAGAATGAAAGGAAGATCTTCTGGAGGCAGTCGTATTTCTTTCGGTAAATATGCTCTTCAAGCACTTGAACCCGCTTGGCTCACCTCTCGACAAATAGAAGCAGGGCGGCGAGCAATGACACGAAATGTACGTCGCGGTGGAAAAATATGGGTGCGTATTTTTCCAGACAAACCCGTTACAGTCAAACCTACACAAACGCGTATGGGATCGGGTAAAGGATCTCCCGAATATTGGGTAGCTGTGGTTAAACCGGGTAGAATACTTTATGAAATGGGCGGAGTAGCGGAAAATATAGCTAGAAAGGCTATTGAAATAGCTGCATCAAAAATGCCTATACGGACTCAATTCATTATTTCGAAATAGGAATGTAGAACCAAAAGAAGTAAGGAAGCCTTGGGGATAAAAAAAAAGAATTGCAGTTTTTTTGGACAAAAAAGATTTCTTTTTTTTTACTTCGTGCTTTGCGTCGAAAGAGCAGGCTAAACAAAAAAACAAAAAAACAAAAAAACGATATGATTCAATCTCAGACCCTTTTGAATGTAGCGGACAACAGCGGTGCCCGGAAATTGATGTGTATTCGAATCGTAGGAGCTAGTAATCCACGATATGCTCATATTGGCGACACTATTGTTGCTGTGATTAAGGAAGCAAAGCCAACTTCGGCTCTAAAACGATCAGAAGTGATCAAAGCTTTAATTGTACGGACTTGTAAAGAATTAAAACGTGATGATGGTATAATACTACGATATGATGACAATGCTGCAATTGTCATTAATAAAGACAACAATCCAGTAGGAACTCGCATTTTTGGTGTGATCACCGAAGAATTAGAAGATACAAAGTTCAGCAAAATCAAGTCAATAGTGTCGGCTGAAATAATATAAGAAGTCTTTTCAAAGGAAACTGTGATCTAGTATTTGAATGAAATCCATTTATCAGTATGGGAGATTATGTCTCAGGTATATACCTTTAAGAATTCAGAAATCAAAATACATGTTGATTATAAAAAATTGGAAGGCAACAATTTAGTTTATCATGGGTAAGGACACTCTTTCTGACATATTAACCTCTATAAGAAATGCCGATATGGCTAAAAAAGAGACCGTTCGAATAACATGTACTAACATCGCCCAAAACATTGTGAAAATACTGTTACGAGAGGGTTTTATCAAAAATACGAGGACACATCGGGAAAGCGACAAATCCTTTTTGATTTTAACCCTACGCCATAGAAGGAATAGGAAGGGTCCGTATAGAACTTTTTTCAATTTTAAACGGGTCAGTCGACCCGGTCTACGAATCTATTCTAACTATCAAAAAATTCCTAGGATTTTGGGCGGAATGGGGATTGCAATTCTTTCTACTTCTAAGGGTATTATGACAGACCGAGAGGCTCGACTAAAAAGAATGGGTGGAGAAATCTTGTTATATGTATGGTAATTGTAATCTTTATGCCACCAGAACTCGTCCTACAATAAAAGACACCAAAGGCAAAATCATCATCAGAGCTGATTATAAAAATCAGCAGAAACAGCAAGGGAAGCTATTACTTTTAATAAAAAAAAGATATGAAAGAAAACTTTTCGATGAAAATCATAATAGATCGGCTTGCGGAAACAGACCAGTCAAGTATTAAGAAAAATCTTTCTGATTCTCGAAAGAAAACTTTTCTTTGCAAATCGTAATCGATTTTTTTCGTCATTTGGGTGAATTCAAGCAAAAAAAAGACTTCTTCTATTCTATTCTATTCTATAAAGGATAGGGTAGGAATTTGGTGAAGGTGTTTGAGGGTATTGGCGATCTCACAAACAAAATGGAAAATTTGAATTGGAGGTTTTGACTTTCAAAAAGGATGGAATTCTAATGTAACAGGATTCCAGTCGCGACTCCAAAGAACACTAGTTTCTTCCAAGCAAATAGATTCAAGGTTAAGCAATAAAAAATATGAAATTAAAAGTCTCTGTTCGTAAAATTTGTACAAGGTGTCGGCTGATCCGTAGGAAAGGGCGAATTAGAGTCATTTGTTCCAATCCACGACATAAACAAAGACAGCGATAACCTTTTTTCTAAAAAAAAAAGAATTTTAGAAAGTAAAAAAATAGAATAAAAACAAACAAAAAATCTATTTTCAAATCAACATGGATATTTCCATATCTCTCTAACTTATCTTTAGAAATATGATAAAATATGGCAAAAACTTTACGAAGATATAGTTCGAATAGGAATAGACGCACTCGTTTGCGTAAAAGTATACGGAAAATACCCAAAGGAATTATTCACGTTCAAGCAAGTTTTAACAATACGATTGTATCTGTTACTGATGTATCAGGCCGAGTGGTTACTTCGGCCTCTGCTGGCGCTTGTGGATTCAAGGGTAAAAGAAGGGGGACGCCGTTTGCGGCCCAAACAACAACCGAAAATGCTATTCGCACAGTAGTGGATCAAGGTATGCACCGAGCTGTTGTCTTGGTAAAAGGTGTTGGTCGTGGAAGGGATGCAGCATTACGAGCTATTTTTAGAAGTGGCGTCCGATTGCATTTTTTACGAGACCGAACACCATTACCACACAACGGGTGTAGGCCTCCTAAAAAACGACGTACGTAGAAAAAAAATGGAACACCAAAAAGGAGAAAACTATTCATCAAGAAAACAAATCAAATTCTTGGATGGAGAAATCTTGTTATATGTATGGTAATTGTAATCTTTATGCCACCAGAACTCGTCCTACAATAAAAGACACCAAAGGCAGAATCATCATCAGAGCTGATTATAAAAATCAGCAGAAACAGCAAGGGAAGCTATTACTTTTAATAAAAAAAAGATATGAAAGAAAACTTTTCGATGAAAATCATAATAGATCGGCTTGCGGAAACAGACCAGTCAAGTATTAAGAAAAATCTTTCTGATTCTCGAAAGAAAACTTTTCTTTGCAAATCGTAATCGATTTTTTTCGTCATTTGGGTGAATTCAAGCAAAAAAAAGACTTCTTCTATTCTATTCTATTCTATAAAGGATAGGGTAGGAATTTGGTGAAGGTGTTTGAGGGTATTGGCGATCTCACAAACAAAATGGAAAATTTGAATTGGAGGTTTTGACTTTCAAAAAGGATGGAATTCTAATGTAACAGGATTCCAGTCGCGACTCCAAAGAATACTATTTTCTTCCAAGTTTCAAATAGAGATGGATATTTCCATATAAATTAATAAATTAGATTTAATAGGAGAATAGAAGACGAGATATGAATCAAAAAGATAAAAGCTTCCCGCAATGGGAATTTTTGGCCTACAACGTAGTGAAAAAGAATCTTGTGTGTGGGAGGTTTGCCCTTGGTCCCCTGAAAAAGGGGCAAGGACAGTTAATAAGCAGTACCTTAAGAAGGACTTTATTTAACGCAATTGAATGCACATGTTTTACACATGTTAAATTCCGACATTCAC